TCCCTTTCTAATTTAATAGGAGAGTACTTTTTTTATAGTTATTGCTATAGTTATCAGTCATTATCAGGTAGATCATCTTGGTATTTGATGCGCCCATCGATCAGATCAGGATATTTATCCAAAAATGAAGGAAACATTGTGGATATCGTCTTTTCTAATGCCGGGTTAGTAACCTCTGTAGGTTTCTTTTCATCTTCTATTTCATGAAATATATCTGTAATAAGCTCCCCAGAGAATCTCTTGACTAGTAAATCAAGGAACTCATCCCATCAGTGCCCTCTTGTTAGTGCTAGTCAGCTACCATCCTTGATATAGGTTGTTCTCCTGTGCTCCTGTAAGAAGTCCTTCCTATACCTGATGCGCTTTTTATCCTTTTTTTAGTTAATGCAAAGACCCAATTCGCCCGGGCTGGGATGGCTTCCGACCTAAGCGGGGTTGCACCGTAGGTACCCGCAGTCTCCAGAGTGTTAGTCTGCAGGCAGAGACTTGTCATCATCCCAACGTCATCAAAAGGCCTTCAATCCAGTAGTATACTTATAGGTGTCCGGTCTTTGAAACCAGACCGCAGTTAAAAGCCCGTCAACTAGCTAGCCTACCATACCACTTAGAAAGACGGTGACGAAAGTTGTCACAAATCAACCCTATTTCCTAGAGCAGATATAGTTAACCGAAGGGGTTGAGGGATTCTTGCTTTAATCCGTCCCGCCATTCCTTACTTAGGAAGGAATATAGTAAGAGACGACTGCTTATCCATCATCTTTTATGAGTGAAACAACGAGTTCTATGACTATTTGTATTTTAGCCGAAGGCCTTTTGACTGTTATAGTCTCTCGCTTGGACTCTTCTCACGAATTGGATTCGAACCAATATGCTCCTTTCGGCGCGACTTCCCCTTTTAGTTGATCGTGAGTAGATCTGTCATCCCCCTCATTATAGTCCTCCTAGAATCAATAGCATTTCGTCGGAATACATCCTGTCTTTTCACCTTAGTAGTCCTATGCATAGTCAGTACTATAGCCCCAATCATGGCTACTAATAAAATCAGACTAGAAACCAAAAACCAGACGGAATAGTAGGTATAAAGTAAATTGCCCAATGTTTCCAAATTAGTCCAACTTCGTATCAATCAATGGGAGGTTCTCCTTTCTCTCTCAGAATGACCCCCCTTAAATTATCGTAAATTATATTATTTTTCCAATACGGGGGCTTGTCCTCCAAGAAAGAGAGTTCTTGTTCTATAATTAAATGAAAGGACTTAAGTGCCGTAAGGGAGGAAGGAGATGGGTTCTCGAAGCCGTAGTCGCTTACGAGCGATTTCCGCAAATTTTCCAAGAAGGGAAGAGTGCCTATCTGTACGGCAGCTTCTGGATATTCCTGGATGATATCTTTTTCAAAGAGATCCAGATATCTAGAGATACCATTAATAAGGCTAGTGTTGATCACCTGCTTCTCATAGAAGACTGCCTGTTCGAGCGTCAGCTCGGAGCTTGATGCTCCAGACGTTCCTTCAGGTAACACCATATTGGCTCCGATCCCCGCAGTGACGAGTGCTCTAACAGCACACCTTATAAGCATTGCACTCGCCCCTCCCGCAAACCCCATTTTAGTGAAAATGAAAGAAACCCTTTCCACTGCTACTAAGCCCGCCCCCTTTTTTAGAAAATCCATAAAAAAGGGGATCGCCCCAATATGAAGACAAACTAAATAGAAAGTAATCCAGACACCGAGAAGTAAGAAAAAAGGAATGCAGGCTCGTGCTAGGTCTTTTTTGTCTTTATTTGACCCCCACCCCCAGAATGGATTGTATCGAAACGACTTTCCTGTCGAAGCCCTTTGTGTCTGTATTAATTTCTGACCGCACGGAATCTCCATAGCCAATTTTCCATTTTGGATTATGAAATCAGAAGGTGCTGCCTTTGGTACTACTCTTATTTTACACGATCCAGGAACTTCCATAACGTTGGCGTGATTCGGTTTGAGCAACAAATCCTTGACTCCTCTAATACAATGGGATTTCACACCTGGCGAATCTTTCACTCTACCTCCTCTTATTAAGACTATAGAATGTTCCTTCGAATTATGACCTTCGCCCGGAATGTGAGCAAATATATCATGTCGATTGCTCAACCGTACTTTGGCTATCTTACGTGGAGCTGAATTAGGTTTTTTCGGTGTTCTCGTCGGTACACGCGGGCGTACTCCTTGCTTCTGGGGACATTGATCCGAAGCTCGAGTACGGTCCGTGCGCCGTTTTTCTTCTCTACCATGACGAATCAATTGATTTAATGTAGTCATCGCTCTTTACTTTTGTCCTTCCCCCCGATTGATTTTCGCCCTATCACTAGTGGTTACTCCCGATCCGAAGCACCCCTTTTCCATTCATAGAGAGATCCAATCGTCAAAATCAATAAAAAGGCCATCATGGACCAAGATCCAAAGGGATCAATCTTTTACACCGATGTATCGTACTCTCTCGACCAGGTCATCATAAGAAAAGACTGAAAAATCTTTCCGAAGTGTTATAAAGAGGGAAGGCGCGCTACAACTAACATAACAGCCTCTTCCTTGTTGCCCCCCCCCTAAGAATCCAAGGGTGACCTTTGGATGTTGTCGTGACGCTTTGGTTACGAAGGTTATCGGGGTCTAGGTTTATGGATGGATGAAGTAATCGAAAGTCCCTCCAACTCAATCAATATCAACAACATGTCGTGACCGGTTAGGCTTGGTTGATTTTGTCAGAAAAGAAAGTCGGTTTCGGGGGTTCATTGATTAGTACACCCCCGGTGCTGGTAAGGTCGGGACCGTGGTCGTACGTCTCCGGTTTGCCGGCCTATCTTCTTTCTGAGATTGACCAGCCAGCTGGGCTGGTTTGGCTATTCTTTTCTATTGAAAAGGAGTCCAGCTGTCTGCGCGAGTCATCTTCTTCTAGGCTCCGCTGGACGACACGGCATTCTCGTTTAAATAAATAGATGTCGGCCGTACTTGTGATGGTTCCCAAGGATCCAATATGACCACTTCACTTAGGTCTACGTTGCCACGATATTGTTCTATGGAAGCGGGCGGGCTGTTAGAAGTTCGGCCCGCTTTTTTTTGTGTCGTAGGGGAGGGATTGACCTTTCTAACGCATATTCAGTCGTACCGGCATGGCCCCACTGATTTCTTTTCGATCGGAGCATCCAGCAGCGCAACCCGGTTCTACTTGACTAAGCCCGTGCTCGTCCAAGGAGGGAGTTTGCTTTACCCAACCCCCTTTTTGATAACAAGGCAGAAAGCCCCGACCTGACATTCATTAGTTTCGAATGAAGAGTGCCCTGCCGCACCTACTCCTATCAAAAAGCGAGACTTTACTAAACAAGAAAAGCCCCTTCTATCTTATTAGTAAAGCGCTAACGCGCGCCCTGCAATCAAACTCAAGTTTCGCCTTGATCGATACGACAACCTTACTAATAGAAAGGGTCAAAATGCGCTCAAGCAACCTATCTTACTAATATAATAAGAAGGGCCGATCTAAGCCCTATGGTTGTAAAGCTACAGCTCGAAAGCCGGCCTTACCTTCTATGTTTTTAGTAAAGGGCCTTTTCAATAAGGCTCGCGCTAGGCGCTCACGTTTTTTGGCTTCCCTAAAATAGCGGATTTTTAAGTTGGTAAAGACCCGCCCCTTGTTTCAGTCAGAATGAGTCCCCGGGACCCCGGGACATTGGCTTCCGCCAACAGTGAACTATTAAGGATCGCATCCCGCGCATATTCTACATTATAGCCTGCAACTGATTCAGCTTCCGCTTCTGGGAGATCAAACGGAGCTCGATTAGTTTCTGCTAGACAAGAAATAAAGAACATAACCAATACAGGGAACAAGGGAATACCGGACCATATCTGCTTTTGCGCCATGACAATCTCACTCGAATTACGGGGACCTACACATATTAGTACAGTATACCGGGGTCCCCGGCCAGAACCACACGTGCAAGTTTCCCTGCATGTGGCTCGTCCGTGCTTTTCTATTCCGCTTTGCCGCCTATTATATTAAGAGAATAATAGGTCCCGTTCAAGCGGTCCGCCTTTATTCATCTATACCAGCTGCCACGCACGAGCCCATAGAAAGGATTTCAGCGCCCCTCTCTAGATAAGAAGCAGAACGCGCCATCACCTACAGCCCTTTCCTCTGCCGGGGACTCCCACGAAACGAAAACGGGCGGCATCGCCGTATGCTCCACTTTTGTTGCCCTGGTTTATATCCCGGAGTACTCCTATGGCCGATCTGTCACCCAACCTACTTTAACAACCTAAAGGCTTGGTCCCGTCCCGTTTGGAGAATGACCCCTTATGGCACGGCTTAGTCAGTTATTCTCGCAGTTCAGATAAGATTCGGACCGCCACTTCTCTGAAAACATGGTTCTTGCCCCCCCTCTCTCCTCCCCCCTTTGAGCTCGTCTATTCGTTGGGTGATCCCTTGCTCTCACGTTCGAGTGTTTGCTCGTCGTTTAGGCCGGTGAGTGAGATTTCTGCTCATTGCAGTCACCTCCGGGCTTCTTCGCACCTGGATAGTACTAGGACCCTTGTGCCCCGGCCCTTGATCAGAAAAAGCTGCCCGCCCTATGACCCACAACTCAAAATGAGCCTTGCGACGAGACGCGGACATTCCCCATGCTGCGGTTCCCTCCGGTCCGTTCCCGGGTTGGGTTAGGGGAACATCCGAGCGATTTCCTTCGCGGATCCAAACGCGCTCACAAGGCGCACAATAAGAATAAGACCAATAGAGACTTCATAAGAGACCATTTGAGCTGCAGATCGTAATGCTCCTAGAAAGGCATATTTCGAATATAGAGGAGTGAAAGTTCCCAACAATCAATGACTTTTGAATTTCCTTATATGAACCGTACGAGCACGTCCTTTGTCACCCCCCACCGCGCTTACGGCTCTATACCCCAACCCAACTTGCTCTGGCCCCCGGTCCTTCCTTTCTATTCCTCGGTAAGTGGACCGTAGGAGCATGGGGGGCGGTATCTGCTTTTGACTGATAGAAAGCATCCCTCTTTTGTTCCTCCTGACCGAACCCGCCAAAAAACAAAAATCTAAATAGAGAAAGTTTTGATTGCCGGGAGAGTTGCGTCGGAGACATCTTTATCTGAGGAGGAGGCTTTGTCGTCCGGCTCTTCATAAATGATGTTAGGATGGGCCGGCCCATCCTCGGAATCCTAAAAAAAAAGAGAGGGAACAGAATCACTTTCTTTCAGTGACATATCTAATCAGACTGAATAGGATTTTGAGAGCTGTCACGATCATTCACATCTATTTCAGTAGGCAGGAAGGGCGCGGAAGCTGCCGTTTCTAGAATGCAAGCAAGCTAGCGACTCTCCTAGTAGCGAAGGAAAGGGGCATTCGGGAAGCGACTAGTCGCTTCTGGCGAAGCTTCTAGAAGGCCACCACTACATAGAGAGATCCATATACCAGTCATGAGCGATAGCGAAGCCTAGAGAGGCGTAAGCAGTAGCTTCTAGGGCGAAGCCGAGCCACTAGTGGAGTGGCCAAGGAGGCCTACTATACCGATACTGGATTAGTAACCGGTGAAATCCCCAAATCCAAATTTCAGTGAACTATTGAAGCTATCAGTGTGATTGATCAGACAAGTACCAAGGCTTTCGGTAGACTTCTTTTCTTTCCGAATTTTAGCTTGCGACAAGTACTAGCATTAGTATGAGTTCGTTGACCGCGTAAGGGTGATCTATTTTGATGACGAATTCCACGATAACAAGAAATAGAAATTAATCGTTCGATGTCTGCTTGTTCTCCCCTCTTCAATTCCCAATGAACAACATGATCTTGATCTATCATTTGTTCAATTTGGTCGATCTGATACTTAGTTAATTCTTTTATCTTTATGTTCCCACTGATACCTAATCGATAACGAACCAGAATGGCTTTTTTAGGCCCAATTCCATCTATTTTTGTTGAGGCAATTCTGACTTGTTCATCGGCAACTGATCTAGCTCCTGAAATATATAACATTCTTGATCCTTCCTTTTACTAGTCTTCTCGGCTGGAATCAAAAAAGATTCTCCGCTCTGCTCCTACTCCTTCTTCTCCTTTAGGATAGGGTCGTCGTTGGTCCTTTTTTGCACTAAAAAACTAGTCAGAGCAACTAACTGTCTACGTACGAAATTTACGGAACAGGAATCAGAAACCAGGCGGGATAAAAGAAGAGCGAGGTATAGTGAGAAAGCTCACCCCTGCCTTTAGACGATAAAGCCTTCTTTTACATCCCATCCCCTAGACAAATCAATAGGAAATGCTACAAGCCATTGTTGTTCTTTTGACGATGAACCACTCCGGTACAACAAGCTAAAGTGACCTCTACGCTTCGTCCCCGGTGCGTAGGGCCGATCCCCGTGTGCTAGAGGGAGGACCTGTTTGTGTTAAGCATATAGTTGGTTCTTGTCTTGTTTAGGCATTTTGGTCCTTCCTCTCGACAAAACAGAAAGTATCATTTACTTACGGAATCTAAAATATCTCTCGCTTCTTCAGCTTGTTCCTGTTCGTCTATTCGGGACGGGGCAGGCAGCCCACATACATGAAGAGAAGAATAGAGAGGGGGTTATCCTGCTTAAACTTTACTACTGGAAATTGGGAAGGGCTATAAGTAGGCCGTTTGTTATTGCTATAAGGGCTGCTCGCCTTTATACGGCTTGGCTTCGCTATCGCTTCTATGTAGTGTAGTGGTCGACCTAAAAAGTCGTATTCCTGCCATGCCTATTATCCAGGGCGAGAAGCTTCGCCAGAAGCAAGCAAGACGAGGTCGCTCTGCTTCGTAGACAAGGCTCGTTCCGTACTTTACTTACGAGCTCGTGTAGTACTCGCCCCTATCTCTTCTCTAAGGGGGCGCACACTCGCTGTCTACTAAATGAGCTCACGAAGCGATCTGGGAGCGAAGCCTTAAATTGAGTTGCTTCCCCCCTTTTCTTTTCCCTCACCCTACCCTTTCATTTCCGCTTAAGCTTCCCCGGTTGGGGGGATTAATTGATTGGATACCCGAGAACCATAATCTTTCCTAGGAACAGCTTCTACGACGATAGATAGGGGTCAGGTTTGTTTGGCATCTATGCCCCCTGCCCTCCAAACAGTATGGGAGCCTTTCAGCTCGTACTGCTCACACTCCTAGATCTTCACGGCACCTCCTCCACCATAGTGTGAGCTGGGAGCAGCTCCGAAAGGCGAGGCCTACTTAAATAAGTAATGAGCTTTCAACAACGTTAACAACACTACGAAAAAAGTCAACTATGGTTGCCCACTGATCTGATCATAGGTGAAATCCAACCCCTTCTCTGCTCCTTTCCTGACCCTTTCCTTCGCTACTAGGAGAGTCGCTAGCTTGCTTCATTATATTCTATAAGCGGAGCGACTTGTCGAGTCTACGAAGCTTCGTAGTTGCTTCCCCCCTCCCCCCTTTCTTTTGCCCCGCCATGCCACTAGATCCATAATGACCGGCGAGTCGGAACATGGGCGAATATAACTACGCGGAGCGCCGTACCGGCCTATCGAAGCGAAGAAAGAGATCATTGAGCCATTTAGCCGAGCGGAACTCCTTTATAAATAATATATATAGATATATATAAAATAATAAGCTAAGGGGGCTGGGAATTTCTCTCACGTCATTTCGCCCGCCCGTTCCATTGAATGGGATGAGAAAGACAGGTTCGGAAATGGCCGGATTAGCAGGAGGAAGGGCGGCCCCACCCTGAAACAAAGGTGTACGTACATAAATAAAGAGACTGTTTATGGCCTTGATAGGGCTCCTTCCCATCTATCTTGACCGGGAAGAGGGGGGAGGCTCTTGCGGGAGCCCTGCCCGCCCTTCTCTATTCGATTTTGAGGATCCCTCTGAGGAGGCTTTCCGGACTCGTAAAAGACGGCTAGGAACAAGAATAGGGTCAGTAGTCTCTGCCGTTGCAGGTCCTTCTCCTTCCGCTGAGATGGCCCTCTTTTTTGTTTTGTTTGTTCACCGCCGCACGAAATCATGAAGAAGCTGGAATAACTCAGAAAGAGAGTGGCGCCTAGCCGTTGAGAGCGTCTGTTGTCTTTGTAGAGGAACAGTACGATCTTGGACTGGCCCCCTTCGCATGACCTAGAAAGAAAAAGAAGTCCGTGCTACTATAAGGCCTCTAAACTCCTCCCTCAGGACACTGTTGCGTTGCCCATGGGGACGGGCTAGCCCCGACTTCCATAGGTCCTTGGTTCGACCTCCTAATGAGAATTGAGGTCCTTGCGCGGGCGTCTCATCCCTAAGACTTGTTTGCTCTGTATGGAGTGCCCCGTGGTTCCTCGAGTGCCAGCCGCAGAGAGGAATGCCATCAACTAGGGCGCTATTGGCCACTAACCACTCGCTCGCCGGACGCTCGGGCTCCGCGTTTCAAGTTCGTTATCCTAACCGTATCCTCTGCTCCACCGGGAGCCTGACCCCTTCTTCTATCTTATCTACTGCCTTGCTCCTCGGCTCCATACTGCTCCAGCCGCTCGCTGTAATAGCTTGCTTCTCGGGTGGCTCGCACCCAGGGTGGTGCGGCTGAGCCAGAGTGGGCTCAGCAGTCGGCCTATCTTTCCGGGCGCACGCATAAAGGCATGATTAGTTCCACAAATCTCACTGCACTGACCATAGTAAACTCCTTCTCGTTGTACCGAAATAGAGGTTTGATTTAAACGACCAGGTACAGCATCACATTTGACACCTGAGGAAGGTACAGCCCAACTATGAAGTACATCAGCAGATGTTACAATAATACGTAGATGACTTTTGGCTGGTACAACCACTCGATTGTCCACTTCTAATAAACGTAATTGACCCAATTCTAGATCATCTTCTGGAATCGTATAACTGTCAAAAGTGAGTGACTGTTCATCGGAACTGTTATAGTCCGAATACTCATAAGGTTGGGTCGACGCCCGTCTCCCCCCAAACTGTACTTGCAAGTTTCCCCGCAAAAAGCTCTCCACGCCTACTCTTAGAAAGAAGACTCTTTTTCTTTAGTTAGTACCGACCGCAAGACCCTTTATGAGTAAGGGGAATCGAAGGCCGGGGAAAGTTTATTGGCAACAGGGAACCCTTTCTCACCCAGTCCTACCTACCCTATGTATTCGAGGGGGGGGGGCTGGAACCGAAAAAGACCTGGTTCCGCACATATGAGACAGGCAGAAGGTATGGGACGACCAGTTCACCATGGAAAGCGAATTCGATCCTATAGTCGTCTTCTTTGTTCGATAAATGCGCAGTGGAAAGGGATGCTAGTCGGCTCGGAGAAGTTGTAGGCCCCAATAAAAAAGATCAAGAGTGATTCCTCACCTATCCTGTCAGGGGCCCAGTTGAACGCTCGAGTATAGATTCCCTATGCTCATCGGCCGGGGCCGGCCGGCCCGTAGATCTGGATCCATCCATAGACCTGACCTGATATCGTTTGTCCAAAAAGAAAAAAAGTAGGTTTTTAGTAGTAGTTCATGAGACCTCGAATTCCCACGTTCCAGCTTGCATTATGCCAACAAGTCCCACCCCCAACTCTAGCTGAGAAGTTGAGTCACCCTTCTTTTTTTTTGTTTTTTCAGAAAAAGAATCGAATAAAGAAAGAGATAGTCTATATCCTGTATCAATCATAGGATCACTCTATGAATAGGTAAATTCTCTGTGACCTCCCACCGTTCACGACATCCCTTGCTTCTCGCTGCGAACGGCTCCTCGGTGGAAGAGTAGAAGCGCTGGTCCCCTTCGGTCAAGTTGCTTGTACCTGCTGTTACCTACCGTAGGACCTCCGTCCCCGAAGCGAAGAAAGAGGAGCAGGAACAAGAGGTTGTCCTCTCCCGGCCCAGTAGTTCCGCAACTACTACCGTGGTTGTTGCCAACGGGGATCCCCCATTCCGAAAGGTTACTGGGCCGGCCGTTAGGTCCAAAGTTGTATGCCACAGCTATGGTGCCGATAGATTCACTACTTCAGCGCCGTTATCGGACATTTCAGGCTGA